TTGATCCAGAGTAAACCTCTAGCTTTATTAGAACCACTAAGATACAGTCCGGTAAGAAAGAACTCTAATGAATCTTTCTTACCCTACTCTCAGATCTCAGAGAAGACTGCCGATTCGAGCCCGTCCATTTCATTTATTCATTAGAATACGAAAAATGAGAATTCCTTTCATTTGATCTTATCAATAGTTGATAAGATCAAGTTTCATTCAAAATAATTAATTATTTTGACTAACTGTTTTTACATAAATAATAAGTAGAAAAGCAGTAGGAACTAAAATGAAGAGTGCAGTAGCAATAAATGCCAGAATATTGACTTCCATAATCTCATCCCTTTTTCTTTCACAATAACTCGGGATTTAATCCCCTAGAGAAAATCAATCTTGCACACGTAACTTCACTGAATGAATAACCTCTCGACGAGATTGACTCGGATCAATAGCATGAATAAGACTATCTAAGCGATCAAATCCATTCGTCGTCGAAAATTGAATAGTATAACCTAGGGAGATCTTTTATCCATACCGAATCCAAAATAAGATTCCCGACCCAATCAAAAATTCCTTTAGTTAGCATTATGTAGCATTCTTTTCTCTTGTTTAGTTTCTATAACCTATCTTAGGTCTCCCTTGTACAATCATCAAATAGCGTATCATCTCACCACCCATCCCTTTCCATTAGTTACAAACAACAAGACAAGCAAAGCGGAAAAAGATAAGCTCTAAACACCGTTTTTTAATGATCTCATTTTCTTTGGAAGACAAAGAAATGGGATAAAGCTGAGTCTCGGGAAAAAAATGGAATATTTCAGTAAATTCACTATTTTCGTTATTTTCATTTTAGTGTAGGGTTTGTTCTTTCTTCGACAGGACCCTGAAAAAATAGAAAAACTAGTAAGGAAAAAGGATTCAATTCCATTCTCAAAAGCTCAGTGTCCAATTTGGATCCAATTGATTTGTAACCTTCCTATTTAGTACTTAGGCTTACACAAACCAAAAAGAGCCAGAAGGGGAGATTTTGTTAAAGTCAGTTTGTATTATACAAGAAACGAATTCCATCTGTGGAGATGCGCCCGAGAAAGAGATCGGACTTTGTTTCCTTACATGAATGGGGATCAATCCAAAAAGAAGACTCAGTATCTCTTGGAATACTTACTCTAAGAATAATGCTACCAACCAATCATTGGACTAACCTACATTTGTCTTTCTCCAATCAATCAGTCCTCGTTGAAGTGACGGGAACTCCGAACCGAATCCCCTTGGGAATGACATGTTGTCCCAAGGCCCCACGTTCCGAGAAAGAGGAGCGGCGGATTGGTGTACTTATTCGATTCGTCGGGACTGACGGGACTCGAACCCGCAGCTTCCGCCTTGACAGGGCGGTGCTCTGACCAATTGAACTACAATCCCAGGGAACTAAGGGATCTAGCAGAAAATGTGATTCTTTTTTATTCCCCCTATCAGGTATTTCTGAAGAAGAAGGGGGTTCTACCATGAGATGGTAGATTGGTGAATTGTTGGGTCGAGCTGGATTTGAACCAGCGTAGACATATTGCCAACGAATTTACAGTCCGTCCCCATTAACCGCTCGGGCATCGACCCAGGAAGAATCAATTTTAGGTGTATTGGTAATCCCTGACCAACTTCTTTTCGTAGTACCCTACCCCCAGGGGAAGTCGAATCCCCGTTGCCTCCTTGAAAGAGAGATGTCCTGAACCACTAGACGATGGGGGCATGCTCAACCGCTATGATACTTCGTATATGGATACTTAGTATATGAACGATTTTTGGAAATTGTCAATATACAATATAATAGGTATGAAGAGATCCGAATTCGCCTTCCGTTTTTTACGATTTCCTATTCATTTTGGATTCGTCATTCCTATTCATGTTTCATTCATTCGATTCGCCATTTTATTTGTCTATAGAAATCTAGCTTCTATGAATTTTCTACTAAAATAAAGACAAAAATTGCACGAATACAAAAAGAAAGATAGGCTTCTTTGAGGGAGTGATTGGTCCGTCCGAAAAGAAAGAGTCAAGGGGCGGGTGAAATTGCATTTTTTACGCTCTCGTGGGTAAGATGAGATATCCCTAGCGCTCTTTCCCATTAAGCTAGGAAATGAACAAACAAGAAATCTGGGAATGGGGATTCAAGAAGTTATTGAAAATTCCTTTTTCTCTAAGAATTGAGTTCGGGGACCAGGGGACCAATAGAATCTAGTCCACATATGATTCAAAAAATATCTGGAATCTATGTGGAATTAGGCGGTGGACATGGATCAATCAAGTTAAGTTCGTTCTGTGGGGATCCGAAAAACAATTCGCGAAAGTTGGTTTTGAAACAGCCTTGCCTTTTATCCTAGACTTGCTAGTTAAGAATAAGCCACTCGCCGCTATAAGTTTACTGTATGGACTTATCTAACTAGACTTCGCTATATAAAATCTATTTATCAACATATAATATTTGACCCGCATACTAGATAGTATAGTGACCCATTCA